GAGATGGTAGGCTTGATACGGATACAGCTGCTTATCACCCACCTTAGAATCAACCAGTTCGACTATACCCGCCTTAATTCCCTCATTCAGGACAGATGGAACCAGGTTATGGATCTGTTCAAGTTGGTCGATCAATCCCTCCTTTGTTTCCCCTGCCTCCGGGCACCTTAGAATAGATTTGATTGGAAGGAGGGTGAGGAACGAAGACAGTGGTTTGACTGCTGGGATCCCAATCGGCCTGCATCAGCGGAAAATGGAACTATCGAATCACGGGTGACTCCCTTTATCGGGATGGGAGGAATTGCTTAATCGGCATTTCTGTCAATCGGCGGAAGACTCATGCATCCTGGGAGGGTACGACTTCAAGGGATGGACTCGATCGAACGGCCAACCACTTTCCATTTTTGTAGGATATTAAATCCAAAAGACCATTATTAGCGTGTAGTAGATTGGCCCGAGTGCGTAATACGCCAGTCGAGAAGAAATCCCATCAATGGATACGGTAGAGGAACGAAAGTGGCCGGCGGCGGTGTAGAGCTATAGCTATAAGGAGCGAAGCTCACACACACCGGCTGATGTAGGGTGGGAAAAAGTTGCCAATGCGAGTCACGCGCAGAGTTGGACACTTTTTTTTGAAGCGTGATGCTGATAAGTCCACTCGATAAGATACAACTTCCGGGGCCTTATGGGGAAGGGCCGACCTTGGTTTTAGCTACTGATGACGGGGCTGCATCGGGGACCGGAACAGGGACACGAAGCTGCTCCGTGATATTCCAGATGAGTTGAAAGACTATGATCCCCTCCCTTGACATCCACTCGCCCTAATGAATAAGCAGGAGAAAACCCACAAGCTTTTATCCGCACCATGGCCTGCCAAAAGTAGAATCGGGGGAGGCTTTGGAAGAAAGGTTCTGAACTAGAGAGGGGCCTCCCTACCCCGCGACAGATTAACTAGAGGAATGTCAGGTGATTTTTCAAGGAGGCGGTTGAAAGACCGGCCTTGAGAGGACATTCTCTTTCTTGAGCTTTCGTGGGTTACAAGATCGACTAGCACATCCAGCTTACTCTATCGACAGCCCAGCCAGATGAAGGATCAAGGAAATCGGGATCAGCTGCCTTTACTTTATTTAAGGGGGGTCTTGAATCTCATGTCATCAAAAGTAGGCAGGCTTTGAACAACCAGATAAGAATCAGTTCCACTTTCAAGGGCTTTCGTCCATCTTTCGCCCATCTATCTCCGGATGCAAGCATTGATCTTGAATGGTGCAGTTATCATATCTCTTAGGAGGCACTACCTCCAGACCTGCCCGACTTCCTCAACCTATCGGTCGAGTCACTTCCTTCCACTCGCCTTACAAGGACCTACTGGACTATCGGCTTTAGATAGTCATCTTCCTCCCCCTATCCTTCCTTTTCACTCGCTTCCTCTCGTCTTTTAGTCGAGTAGCTCTTCTCGATTGCTCTCAACCGCTTCTCCTTGAAAAGGAAAGGTAGGAGCACTTTAACGACGGAATGTACATATGCGCGCGAAGGTGCCGGACAATTGAAGGCTCTTTTTGCCTTCAGTAAACCCGGACAAAACATTGACTAAGTTGATTTAATTCGCATGAGAGGGCTTCGGGGCAATCGAGGTGTCAAACATCCTCATTTTGTCTGTTCGCAACTTTCTTTCAATTGCTGGCAGTTGTCCCTGTCGGTGGACCACCCCCCCCCCAAAAAAAAAATTCCTATATTTAGCTTTCTTTTTTTTTGCCAAAATGAAAAAGAAGTTCTCGCTTATTTTTCTAATTTTTTTCATACTTTATTTAGATGTGGGCACTCCTCAGCCCGAGGACAATCTCTCAAATACACATTAAGATGTTGACCCTTTTTCTTTTCTTTGCTGATTCCTCTCAATGAAATTTTCCATGTTGCACTAAGTTACTTACGGATGTATGCATGCAGTCCGGGAACACTTTGGGGTAAACACCCATCCAAACAACTCCAACAAGAAAAGGTATAAATATGAAAACTTCTCTACCATTTAGATCGGAGAATTTATGGAGGAAATCCGGTTTTAAATTCCCAGAAACCACACGATTATATAGCCAAAGGGAATACGCCGCGCCTAAAATCATCCCAAGCGCTGCTAATGTGGCTACTAAGCTATTTCTTTGGAAAGCTCCTACTAAGATGAGAAATTCCCCGATAAAGCTGCTAGTACCAGGTAAACTCATATTGGCCAAAGTGAAAAAGAAGAAAATGGTAGAGAAATTCGGCATGGTGCTCACTAAACCTCCGTAATATCTAACAAGTCGAGTCTTATGTCGGTCATATAGAACACCAACACATAGAAAAAGGGCTGAAGAAACCAGTCCATGACTTAACATCAGTAGAATGCTACCTCCAATTCCCTGTATGTTCAGACTAAACATACCAATAGTCACCAGATTCATATGAGCTACTGAGGAGTAAGCAATGATCTTCTTAAGATCGATCTGTCTTAAAGTGGTCAAGGAAG